TACAACACAGTGATTCTAATGAAATAGTTAAAGTGAAATCATAAGAATATTTATGTTGTATTTCTTGGGATTGTAGTTCAACTGGTTAGAGCACCGCCCTGTCAAGGCGGAAGCTGCGGGTTCGAGCCCCGTCAGTCCCGACGAATCCAATAAAAATAAATAAAATACATCTTTCCATTTTCTGTGGTCGCGGGAAATATTTTTTTCTCATCAAACAAAATAAATAAATATGGCAATTTAAATTCTTTCAACTAATACCGTTGATGGTAGGGGGTCATATGTGGATTAGGAATATTATTGGTATCATCATATTCAGTATTCCAAAAGATCCTGTAAAGGAGTTTTACTTTTTTGATTTGGTCGTCCGACTCATTAATTATAAAAAAATTTCATATGTTTCGTGTGAACACATATAAAATCAAAATGGAATTCTTTTCTTATCCGATTCATGAACATAGTTACCTTGATAAAGTGCTGCTCAGATTTCACTTTCTCTTTTACCGACTTTTGTATAACTGAATTTGAATCTGGAGCACTCTATCTCATTCAAATCCCACCCCGAACTTTTGACATATGCGTCCCAGTACAGTACTAATTTAAAGAAAAAAGATTTTTTAATTTGACATTCTATATATTCTATATGAAAAATGAAAATCAGATATTGTTATTCATGATATTGATCCGATTCAATATCATCGAGATGTAATTTGTATTTTCATTCCATTGAATTTATGACCGAAAGTTTTCTCATCTCTATGGGATTCAATCCCGAGTTATTTATTGAAAAGTCAAAAAAAATACTATGAAATTATGGAAGTAAACATTCTTGCATTTATTGCTACTATACTGTTCATTTTAGTTCCTACTGCCTTTTTACTTATCCTTTACGTAAAAACGGCTAGTCAAAATGATTTATCAAAATGATGAATTTGAAGAAAACTTGACTTCTTAGTTCTTATGAATAAAAAAAAATGGTTCCAATGTCTCGAACTTAACTAAGGTGAACTCGAATCCGTGATATTTTATGATATTTGGCAGTATGATAGAAAGAAGAATTCATATATTTCTTTCTTCTTTCTACCATACTATATTTAATTTGTATAATGTATAAAGTTCTACTGTAGTATTAAATCGAAATCTCATATCATATATTTCGTTGTCCACCAACCATATTTTGTTAATACCAAATACCAAAACGGATCTTTGAAACAAAAAAGGGAAAAGGTAAACAAATCAAAATCGAGTTTTGGTAAGAGTCGATCATCGAAATAGAAAAAAATATGAACATGAGAATCATTGAACTATTTGTTTCAAAGTGTATTATTCATATAATACGTTTAATACATTATTCTATTTGAATCCAAGCTAGAATCAGAATTTTTTTATTTTTTATTTTTAAATAACGATAGTTTTATTTAACATAGTAAATAATGTTTTGAATATCAAAAAATTGATACAGTTTGATAATTAACCTTTAGAGTCCATTTCTTCCCCATACTACAAGTGAAAGGGAAAATGTAAAGACTACCATTAAAGCAGCCCAAGCGATACTTACTATATCCATGTGAATTATGTCTCCTATTTGATTTCAGTATTGAACTAATCTAATAAAAATATATAATATATAATTATAATAATAGTATAGATAATAGTATAGTTAGTATAATTATAGTATAATTATAATAGTGTAATATAAATATAATAGTTAATAGTGTAATCAATAGAATAGAGTCAAAGAAGGGTTATGACTGACTCAATTAATATGAATTGAATAATTCACCAAATCCAATTTATAAAAAGTTCCTATACAATATTGTTATCTGTTTCTGCTGATGAACAATTTTACGAATTATATCATCAGAACAGAATTTTGGTATTTCGGGTCTTTTGTTGATCAGGCGACACCCGGATTTGAACTGGGGAAAGGGGATTTGCAGTCCCGCGCCTTACCACTCGGCCATGCCGCCAAAATGATACAATACAAATTTTGATTCCCTCCTTTTTCTATGACACAAAATGACCATTTTACTCCTAATTGTTATTGATTCTTTTCAAACCCTTAAATTAGGAATATATGTAAACCTAAAAATTATTATATGGTAATCGGATATCTTATCTAAAGATGAATATAGGAATATGCTATCGATAGAGGATTCTAAATTATCGTGCTTTCATTTTTCATTGACGTTGAATAGAGAATCAAAATTTTGATAAAACGTTACTGGGGCTGAAAAAACCGTCCATAAAAATAAACATGGAAAGAGATGTATATGTATATCGTTCAACTATATTTATATCGGGATCGGGACGTATTTAATAACTACTAAAACCCTTCTTCCTTCTCCTCGTCAGTTATGGACTTAAATTATATTCTATGAATTTTTTATAATTATTACAAAGTGCCTGATCTCAAAAACTAAGTATATGTTGTTTCTGATTATCTTTAAACAGATCGAATCTTGAATCTATTATTGGTAAAAATAGAATCACTTTTGTTTTTTTGATATTCTATACAAAACTTCATAAGTCTACGTGGCACAGAATTCCTAGAAACGGAATTTTGTATCAATTTAATTTTTATTTGTATATGTTGCAAGTTCCAATTTAATTGGAGTCCAAAATTATCTTTATTTGATTCTTCCGTTCAGACGTATTTCATACATGACCATTTCATAGAGAGGGTTGGTTGAGTAAAATTTCATGTGATTCTGTAAACAGAATAAAAATTCCACCGTTGCTAGATCGAGTCATATAAGACTCGATCTAGCAATGAGCTATAATGGAATGGGATTTTTTCAATAAATGGGAAATTCAAAATGCTCTGGGATGGAACTGAGGGAATGTTTACAATACCGGGGTTGAATCAAATACAATTTGAAGGATTTTGTAGGTTCATTGATCAGGGCTTGATGGAAAAACTTTATAAGTTTCCAAAAATTGAAGATGCGGATCAAGAAATTGAATTTCAATTATTTGTGGAAACATATCAATTAGTAGAACCATCGATAAAAGAGAGGGATGCTGTGTATGAATCACTCACATATTCTTCTGAATTATATGTATATTCAGGATTAATTTGGAAAACCAGTAGGGATATAGAAGAACAAACCATTTTTCTTGGAAACATTCCTCTAATGAATTCTCTGGGAACTTCTATAGTAAATGGAATATACAGAATTGTGATCAATCAAATATTGCAAAGCCCGGGTATTTATTACCGGTCAGAGTTAGACCATAACGGGATTTCGGCCTATATCGCTACTATAATATCAGATTGGGGAGGAAGATCAGAATTAGAGATTGATAAAAAGGAAAGGATATGGGCTCGTGTGAGTAGGAAACAAAAAATATCTATTCTAGTTTTATCATCAGCTATGGGTTCGCATCTAAGACAAATTCTCGAAAATGTTTGTTACCCCGAAATTTTCTTGTCTTTTTTAAATTTAAATGAAAAGGAGAAAAGAAGAATTGGGTCAAAAGAAAATGCCATTTTGCAGTTTTATCAACAATTTTTTTGTATAAGTGGGGATCCAGTATTTTCTGAATCCTTATGTAAAGAATTACAACAGAAATTCTTTCAACAAAAGTGTGAATTAGGAAGTATTGGTCGACGAAATATGAATCAGAGACTGAAACTTGATATACCCCAAAACAATTTATTTTTATTACCACGAGATATATTGGCAGCTGCAGATCATTTGATTGGTATGAAACTTGGAATGAGTACACTTGACAATATGAATCATCTGAAAAATAAACGTATTCGTTCTGTAGCGGATCTCTTACAAGATCAATTAGGATTGGCGCTGGTTCGTTTAGAAAATTTTGTTCAAGGGACTATATGTAAAGCAATTAGGCATAAATGGACACCGACTCCTCAGAATTTGGTAACCTCAACTCCATTAACAATCACTTATGAATCTTTTTTCGGATTACACCCATTATCTCAAGTTTTGGATCGAACTAATCCATTGACACAAATAGTTCATGGGAGAAAATCGAGTCATTTTGGCCCTGGGGGGTTGACAGAACGAACTGCTAGTTTTCCAATACGAGATATTCATCCTAGTCACTATGGACGTATTTGCCCAATTGACACGTCTGAAGGAATAAATGTTGGTCTTATTGGATCGTTAGCAATTTATGCGAGGATTGGTCGTTGGGGATCTCTAGAAAGCTTATTTTATGTTTATGAAATTTCTGCAAAAAAAATACGGATGATTTATTTATCATCAAGTATGGATGAATACTATATGGTAGCGGCGGTAAATTCTTTGGTATTGAATCGAAATATTCAGGAAGAACAGGTTGTTCCGGCTCGATACCGTCAAGAATTCCTAACTATTGCGTGGGAACAAGTTCATCTTCGAAGTATTTTTCCTTTCCAATATTTTTCTATTGGAGCTTCTCTCATTCCTTTTATAGAGCATAATGATGCAAATCGGACTTTAATGAGTTCTAATATGCAACGACAAGCGGTTCCGCTTTCGAGATCCGAGAGGTGCATTGTTGGAACTGGGTTGGAACGGCAAGCGGCTCTAGATTCGGGTGTTCCCATTATAGCGGAACGAGGGGGGAAGATCATTTATACCGATACTGAGAAGATCCTTTTATCGGATAGTGTAGATACTTTAAGCATTTCATTAGTTATGTATCAACGTTCCAACAAAAATACTTGTATGTTTCAAAAACCAAAAGTTTGGAAGGATAAATGTATTAAAAGGGGACATATTTTGGCTGACAGCACTGCAACGGTTGGTGGGGAACTCGCTTTGGGTAAAAACGTATTAGTAGCTTATATGTCATGGGATGGTTATAATTTTGAAGATGCAGTACTCATTAGCGAGCGTTTAGTATATGAAGATATTTATACGTCTTTTCACATACAGAAATATGAAATTAAAACTCATGTGACAAGACAAGGTCCCGAAAAGATCACTACTAAAATACCACATTTAGAATCTCATTTACTTCGAAATTTAGACAAAAAAGGAATTGTGATGCTGGGATCTTGGGTAGAGGCGGGCGATATTTTAGTAGGTAAATTAACGCCTCAGGTGGCGAAAGAATTGTTGTATGCCCCAGAAGATAAATTATTACGCACTATACTTGGCATTCAAGTTTCCACTTCAAAAGAAACTTGTCTAAAACTACCTACAGGTGGTAGAGGTCGAGTTATTGATGTGAGATGGGGCTGGAGAAAGATAGGTTGTAATTCGAATTATAATCCAGAAACAATTTGTGTATATATTTTACAGAAACGAGAAATAAAAGTCGGCGATAAAGTGGCCGGAAGGCATGGAAATAAAGGTATCATTTCAAAAATTTTACCGAGACAAGATATGCCTTATTTGCAAGATGGAAGACCTGTTGATATGGTCTTCAACCCGTTAGGGGTACCCTCACGAATGAATGTAGGACAGATATTTGAATGCTCACTCGGGTTAGCAGGCAGTCTGCTAGACAGACATTATCGCATAGGATCTTTTGATGAGAGATATGAACAAGAGGCTTCGAGAAAACTTGTGTTTTCTGAATTATATGAAGCCAGTAGACAAAGCGTAAATCCCTGGGTATTTGAACCCGAGTATCCGGGAAAAAGTAGAATATTTGATGGAAGAACAGGGGATTCTTTTGAACAACCTGTTATCATAGGAAATCCTTATATTTTAAAATTAATTCATCAAGTTGATGATAAAATACATGGACGTTCCAGTGGACATTACGCACTTGTTACACAACAACCCCTTAGAGGAAGGGCTAAGAGGGGGGGACAACGGGTAGGAGAAATGGAGGTTTGGGCTTTAGAAGGATTGGGGGTTGCTCATATTTTACAAGAGATGCTTACTTATAAATCGGATCATATTAGAGCTCGGCAGGAGGCACTTGGTACTACCATCGTTGGAAGAACAATATCGAACCCTGAGGATGCTCCAGAATCTTTTCGATTACTCGTTCGCGAACTACGATCCTTAGCTCTGGAACTGAATCATTTCCTTGTATCTGAAAAGAACTTCCGGATTAATAGTAAGGAAGTTTAATCGGAATGCATTTTTTTTTTTTCTTCTATGATCGATCGTTATAAACATCAACAACTCCGAGTTGGCTCGGTTTCTCCTCAACAAATAAGTGCTTGGGCTAATAAAATCTTATCGAACGGAGAGAGAGTTGGAGAGGTGACAAAACCCCATACTTTTCATTATAAAACTAATAAACCGGAAAAAGATGGATTATTTTGTGAAAGAATCTTTGGGCCTATAAAAAACGGAATTTGTGCTTGTGGAAATTTTCGAATAATCGAAGATGAAAAAGAAAACCAAAAATTTTGTCAAAAATGTGGAGTCGAATTTGTGGATTCTAGAACACGACGATATCAAATGGGCTACATCAAACTGGCCTGCCCAGTAACTCATGTGTGGTATTTGAAACGTCTTCCTAGTTATATTGCGAATCTTTTAGATAAACCTATTAAAGAATTAGAAGGTTTAGTATACTGCGATGTGTGATTTGATCGAAATCTAGATTTTACAGATTCGAAATGAGAAACTGTCATCCCACTCAATCCACTTGGGATGCCCAAATTCTGACATGCTTTTTTTTTTGGAAAATAAGATGAAGCTCATAATTTTGGAGTATTAAGTATTAAATACTCCAAAAAAGGGGATTGATCTATGGTTGATTCCGTATCCGTACCAAATCCAAATAAATTAGGAATCTCCAGTTGTACTTCGTGAAAACAAAACTTCTTTATGTATGTTATGTTTTTTTTTATAATTTTTTTAAAAGAAAGGAAGTGGTTAATTCCACAAAAAAATTATGTTCGAGTAAGCAAATTTGTCATGGTTATAAGAGCCTATCTATCGCGTATAGGCTTGAAGGACATCGTAACATAATCGTCGAAGTAAAATAAATTGGGACCTAAAAGATCGAATAGAACGATATATAAACAAGTAAATCCTTTTTTTTTGATTGAATTCGAAGACACTCTTTTAATTAAAAATTAAAGCGGATTCATGATTCGAGGGGAAATAGAATACTCAAGAATTTCACACTTTATTTATGTCGTACTTTTGAATAAAGAATTCATAAAATATAAGTTCGAAACTCAAAACTAAGTAAAAAAAGTCAATGAAAAATTAATTAACGAAATGGTTTTCTCTGGAAACTTGAGTAAGAAGTAGATTTTTAAGTTTTTTATAATTTGAAAACGAGAATCACTTTCTATATTTGGTATAACTACTTGAGCCGGATGAGAGGAAACTTTCACGTCCTGTTTTGAGGGGGGGAGATCTTCTAGTATCCTATCCCAATTTTTCTTTTGCTAGGTCTATAATTAAAAAACCAACTTTCTTACGATTACGAGGTTCATTCGAATATGAAATTCAATCTTGGAAATATAGCATCCCCTTTTTTTTTACTACCAAAGGCTTCGATACATTTCGAAATCGCGAAATCTCTGCTGGAGCAAGGGCTATCCGAGAACAATTAGCCGATCTGGATTTGCGAATTATTATAGATTATTCATTTGTTGAATGGAAAGAATTAGGAAAAGAGGGGTCCACAGGTAATGAATGGGAAGATCGAAAGGTTGGAAGAAGAAAGGATTTTTTGGTTAGACGCATGGAATTAGCTAAATATTTTATTCGAACGAATATCGAACCAGAATGGATGATTTTGTGTCTATTACCAGTTCTTCCCCCCGAACTAAGACCGATTATTCAAATAGATGGAGGTAAACTAATGAGTTCGGATATTAATGAACTATATAGAAGAGTTATCTATCGGAACAATACTCTTAATGACCTATTAATAACAAGTAGGTCTACTCCGGGGGAATTAGTAATGTGTCAGGAGAAATTGATACAAGAAGCCGTGGATACACTTCTTGATAATGGAATTCGTGGACAACCAATGAGGGATGGTCATAATAAAATTTATAAGTCGTTTTCTGGCGTAATTGAAGGAAAAGAGGGAAGATTTCGTGAGACTTTGCTTGGCAAACGAGTCGATTATTCAGGACGTTCCGTTATTATCGTAGGTCCATCACTTTCATTACATCAATGTGGATTACCCCGTGAAATAGCAATAGAGCTTTTCCAGATATTTGTAATTCGCGGTCTAATTAAACAACATCTTGCTTCGAACATAGGAGTTGCGAAGAGTAAAATTCGGGACAAAGAAACCATTGTATGGGAAATACTTCAGGAAGTTATGCAAGGGCATCCTGTATTGCTGAATAGAGCACCTACTCTGCATAGATTAGGCATACAGGCATTCCAACCCATTTTAGTGGAAGGACGCGCTATTTGTTTACACCCATTAGTTTGTAAAGGATTCAATGCAGATTTTGATGGGGATCAAATGGCTGTTCATGCGCCTTTATCTTTGGAGGCTCAAGCGGAGGCTCGTTTCCTTATGTTTTCTCATATGAATCTCTTGTCTCCAGCTATTGGTGATCCCATTTCTGTGCCAACTCAAGATATGCTTATTGGACTCTATTTATTAACGATCGGAAATAGCCGAACTATTTGTGCAAATCGATATAACCCGTGGAATTTCAAAAACTATAACTCTCAAAATGAAAGAGTTAATCATGATACTAAATATACAAAAAAATACCCTTTTTCAAATTCTTATGATGCAATTGGAACTTCTCGACAGAAAATAAGCAATTTAGATATAGATAGTCTTTTGTGGCTTCGGTGGCGACTAGATCAACACTTTATTGCTTCAAGAGAAGCTCCTATGGAAGTTCATTATGAATCCTTGGGTACTTATCATGAAATTTACGAACACTATCTAAGAAGTGTAAAAAAAGAAATTCGTTGTATATACATTCGAACTACGATTGGTCATATTTCCCTTTATAGAGAAATAGAAGAGGCCATACAAGGATTTTCTTGGGCCTGCTCATAGGGTACCTAATCATATGTTACTTAATCTAAGCAATTCTATAGATACCGATGAAAGTTCATGTCTCAATGGTTCAACTAGTATCATAGTTCCTCCCCTTCCACGTGAATCAAGATCGATAAAAGGAAGTTTTTGAATCACCGACTTAAATCCATTGTTGAATCCTATTCAGCAGAATATAGAGGTACTTATGGCAGAAGGGGTCAATTTTGTCTTTCACAATAAAATAATAGATGGAACTGCCATGAAACGACTTATTAACGGATTACTAGATCACTTCGGAATGGCATATACATCACACATCTTGGATCAAGTAAAAACTCTGGGTTTTCAGCAAGCCACTGTTACATCTATTTCATTAGGAATTGATGATCTTTTAACAGTTCCCACGAAAGGATGGCTAATCCAAGATGCTGAAAAACAAAGTTTCATTTTGGAAAAACACTACCATGATGGGAGTATACACGCGGTAGAAAAATTACGTCAATCTATTGAGATATGGTCTATTACAAGTGAATATTTTCGACAAGAAATGAATCCCAATTTTAGGATGACTGATCCCCTTAATCCCGTCCATTTAATGTCTTTTTCGGGAGCTAGAGGAAATGCATCTCAGGTACATCAATTAGTCGGTATGAGAGGATTAATGTCGGATCCACAAGGACAAATGATTGATTTACCCATTCAAAGCAATTTATGCGAAGGCCTTTCGTTAACAGAATATATTATTTCTTGCTACGGAGCTCGCAAAGGAGTTGTCGATACTGCTGTACGAACATCAGATGCTGGATATCTCACACGCAGACTTGTTGAAGTAGTTCAACACATTGTTGTACGTAGAACGGATTGCGGAACTATACAAAGTATTTCTGTGAGTCCTCAAAAAGGGAAAATAATTTTTAGCCAAACATTAATCGGTCGTGTATTAGCAGATGATATATATATGGGTTCTCGATGTATTGCTGCCCGTAATCACGATATTGGAATTGGACTTGCCAATCAATTAAGAACCTTTCGAGGACAACCAATATCTATTCGAACCCCCTTTACATGTAAAGGTACATCTTGGATCTGTCGATTATGTTATGGTCGGAGTCCTACTCATGGTGACCTCGTCGAATTAGGAGAAGCTGTAGGTATTATTGCGGGTCAATCTATTGGAGAGCCGGGTACTCAACTGACATTAAGAACTTTTCATACCGGTGGAGTATTCACAGGGGGGACGGCAGAACATGTACGGGCCCCCTCTAATGGAAAAATAAAATTCAATGAGTATTTGGTTCATCCCACACGTACACGTCACGGACACCCTGCTTTTCTATGTTATATCGATTTGTATGTAATTATTGAGAGTTCCGATTTTATACATAACGTGAAGGTTCCACCAAAAAGCTTTCTTTTAGTTCAAAATGATCAATATGTAAAATCGGAACAGGCGATTGCTGAGATTCATTCGGGAATATCCAATTTGAATTTAAAAGAGAGGGTTCGAAAACATATTTATTCTGACTTAGAGGGAGAAATGCATTGGAGTACCGATGTGTACCATGCACCTGAATTTACATATAGTAATGTTCATCTCTTACCAAAAACAAGTAATTTATGGATATTATCGGGAGGTCCATGCCGATCCACTGCAGCCCCCCTTTTGCTACACAAGGATCAAGATCAAATGAAGGTTTATTCTCGTTCTGTCGAACGAAATTTTTTTTCTAACCTATCAGTGACTAATGATCAAGTGAGACACAAATTCGTTAGTTTTCATTTTTCTGGTAAAAAAGAGGAGAGCATTCCTGATTATTCAGAACTTAATCGAATCATATACACGGATCCTTATAATTTTCTATATACATTCATTCTCGCCAAAAATTCTGATCTATTGGCAAAGAGGCGTAAAAATAGATTTTGCATCCCATTTCAATCAATTCCAGAACGAGAAAAAGAACTAATGTCCCATTCGGGTATAATGATTGAACTATCCATAAATGTTATTTTCCGTAGAAAAATAATTATTGCATATTTCGATGATCCTAGATACAAAAAAAAGAATTCGGGAATTAATAAATATGAGACTATAGAGTCATATTCAATCGTTAAAAAAGAGGATTTGATTGAGTATCGAGGAGTTACAAAAATTAGTAAAGGAAAAAACAAAAAAGATAAACTATTTTTCATTTCAGAGGAAGTGCATATTTTACCTCGATCTTCTTCCATAATGGTACGAAACAGTAGTCTCGTTGGAATAGGTACACGAATCGCTTTAAATCGAAGAAGCAGTGCATGTGGATTGGTACGAGTGGAGATAAAAAAAAAAAAAATTGAATTAACAATTTTTTCTGGAGATATCTATTTTACTGTAAAAACCGATAAAATATTCCGCCACAGTGACATCTTGATATCACCAAGACCTGGAAAAACAAATTCCAAGGAATTCAAAAAAAACCTGAAAAATTGGGTTTATGTCCAACGGATTACACTTACCAATAAAAAGTATTTTGTTTTGGTTCGACCTGTAGCCATATCTGAAACAGCAGGGGGTATAAGTTTAACAACATTCTTCCCGCAAGATGTGTTACAGGAAATGGATAATATTCAACTTCAAGTTGTCAATTCTATCGTGGGTAAACCCATCATTTTGGGAGGATTTTATGGCATAAGTATTCAATTATTTCGGACGTGTTTCGTATTGAATTGGAACCAAGACAAAAAAGAATTTTCGATGGAACAGGCCTATACTTCCCTTGTTGAAGTAAGAGCAAAGGGTTTAATGCGTGATTTTCTAAGAATTGACTTAGTGAAATCTCCTAGTACGTATATCGGAGTCGGAAAAAGAAACGATCCGCCAGGTTCAAGATTTATTTCTGATAATAGATCAGATCACATCAATATCAATCCCTTTTATTACAAGACAAGAAAGATTCAAGAATCGCTTAGCCTTAGCCAAAATCAAGGAACTATTCGTACGTTTTCATTATTGAATAGAAATAATGAATATAATAAACCTTTGATAATTTTGTCATCATCTGATTGTTCTCGAACAGGTTTATTCAACGGTGTAAAATATCACAATATAAAATCCATTACAAGGAATTCCAGAATTGATTTGTTGGGCCCTGTAGGAACAGCCCTTCCAATTGTGAATTTTTATTTTTTTTACTATTTCATAACTCATAATCGGATTTTGGTAACTAACTATTTGCAACTTGACAATTTAAAAAATAATTTTGAAGTACTTAAATTTTATTTCATAGATTCAAATGGAATAATTTACGGTATATGCAGTAATAGAATTTTGAATCTATTCCATTTGAATTGGTATTTTCTCCACTATAATTATTGCGAGGAGACATCCACAATAATGAGTATTGGACAGTTTATTTGTGACAATGTATGTATAACAAAAAATGTAATACACAAAAAATCCGGCCAAGTCTTAATTGTTCAAATTAGTTCTGTAGTAATAAGAGCAGCTCAGCCTTATTTAGCCACTCCAGGCGCAACTGTTCATGGCCATTATGGGGGAATCCTTTACAAAGGAGATACATTAGTTACATTTATATATGAAAAATCCAAATCTGGTGATATAACACAGGGTCTTCAAAAGGTGGAACAGGTCTTAGAAGTGCGTTCGGTTGATTCAATATCAATGAATCTGGAAAGACGGGTTAGGGGTTGGAACGAACGTATAACAAGAATTCTTGGCATTCCTTGGTGTTTCTTGATTGGTGCTGAACTAACTAGAGTACAAAGTCGTATTTCTTTGGTTCATAAGATCCAAGAAATTTATCGATCTCAGGGGGTTCAAATTCATAATAAACATATAGAGATGATTGTACATCAAATAACATCAAAAGTGCTGGTATCCGAAGATGGAATGTCTAATGTTTTTTTACCTGGAGAGTTGATTGGATTGTTACGAGCGAAGCGAACGGGGCGCGCTTTTGAAGAAGCCATTTGTTATCAAGTTATATTATTGGGAATAACGAGAACAGCTTTGAACACTCAAAGTTTTATATCCGAAGCGAGTTTTCAAGAAACCGCTCGAGTTTTAACAAAAGCCTCTCTCCGGGGTCGTATCGATTGGTTGAAAGGGTTGAAAGAAAATGTTGTTCTGGGGAGTATGATACCCGCTGGGACTGGATTCAAAGGATTTTCGCACCGTTCAAGGCAAGATAACAACATTCCTTTAGAACCCTCAAAAACAAATCTATTCGGGGGGGAAATGGGAGATATTTTGTTCTACCACAGAAGATTTAACGATTCTCAGAAGATATATCAGAACAATTATTTTATAGGATTTTCTTCGAGTTGTGCCAGTTCCAATAGAAACGAATTAACCAACAATTAATTGTTGGTAGAAGATTAAGGTTCCGTCGGAACAACTTTTTTTTCAGTTCTTCGTCTCTTTTTTTTTCAAAAAAAAAGAGGAAGTGTGAGGAGAAATGACAAGAAGGTATTGGAACATCAATTTGGAAGAGATGATGGAGTCAGGAGTTCATTTTGGTCATGGTACAAGAAAATGGAATCCTAGAATGGCACCTTATATCTCTGGAAAGCGAAACGGTATTCATATTCCAAATCTTACTATAACTGCTCGGTTTTTATCAAAAGCTTGTGATTTGGTTTTTGATGCAGCAAGTAGAGAAAAACAATTTTTAATTGTTGGTACAAAGAATAAAGTAGCTAATTCAGTAGCATGGGCTGCAATACGGGCTCAGTGTCATTATGTTAATAAAAAATGGCTCGGGGGGATGTTAACGAATTGGGACACTACAGAAATGAGACTTCATAGGTTCAGGAATTTGAGAGCGGAACAAAAGATGGGTAAATTCGACCATCTTCCAAAAAGGGATGCGGCTGTGTTGAAGAGACAATTATTTCATTTACAAACATATATGGGTGGAATAAAATATATGGAGGGGTTGCCTGATATTGTAATCATCGTTGATCAGCAAGAAGAATATAATGCTCTTCGCGAATGTATTGCTTTGGGAATTCCAACGATTTGTTTTATCGATACAAATTGTGACCCGGATCTCGCGGATATTTCGATTCCGTCAAATGATGATACTACAGCTTCAATCCGATTAGTTCTTAACAAATTAGTATTCGCAATTTGTGAAGGTCGTTATACGAAATCCTTGAGTATGTATATATAAATATAAATATAATAAATTAAAAATTAAATTAGTAACATATACATATATATTATTAACATATACATAGAATAACATATACATAGAATATATACATATATATAAAATAGAAATAGATAAATAAAAAAAAAATAAATAGTAAAGAACTTCATCATAAGATTTATAGAATCAATTACTATATCTTGAATCGAAAAAATAAAAAGAATAAAATTTAAAATCCAGAATCTATGATTCACATAGTAAAGAGGCAGTTGAATCAAAATAATTCTTTTTAACGTTTTATTTTTAGCCGAGGTCAATATGGATGTTCTATTATGTTCTGCCAATACCCTAACCAATACCCTAAAGGGGTTATACAATATATCCGATGTGGAAGTAGGCCAACATTTCTATTGGCAAATAGTAGGTTTTCAAATCCATGCTCAAGTACTTATTACTTCTTGGGTTGTCATTGCTATCTTATTAGGTTCAGCCACTTTAGCTGTTCGAAATCCACAAACCATTCCCACTGCCGATCAGAATTTTTTCGAATATATCCTTGAATTCATTCGAGATGTGAGTAAAACTCAAATTGGAGAAGGATATGGTCCTTGGGTTCCCTTTATTGGAACTATGTTTCTATTTATTTTTGTTTCGAATTGGTCAGGGGCTCTTTTACCTTGGAAAATAATACAGTTACCTCATGGAGAGTTAGCTGCGCCCACGAATGATATAAATACTACTGTTGCTTTAGCTTTACTCACCTCATTGGCATATTTCTATGCAGGTCTTACAAAAAAAGGATTGGGTTATTTCAGTAAATACATTGAGCCAACTCTAATCCTTTTACCTATTAATATTTTAGAAGATTTCACAAAACCCCTATCACTTAGTTTTAGACTTTTTGGCAATATATTAGCTGATGAATTAGTAGTTGTTGTTCTTGTTTCTTTAGTACCTTCAGTGATTCCTATACCTGTTATGTTCCTTGGATTATTTACAAGTGGTATTCAAGCTCTTATTTTTGCAACTTTAGCTGCGGCTTATATAGGTGAATCTCTTGAGGGCCATCATTAGAGATTTAAAATAAATAAAAAAAGAGATCAAAAAAAATTTTCCACTTAAGACAATCAAACTCTTATGAATGTTTCAAAGAATTCGAATTCTTTGAAAATACGATTCAATTTAAGATAGAAAGGGTAGATCCATATTATGGAAAAAATGTATGTAATGTATATATGTATATGATAGTAGGTCTTGACTATATATGATATGAATATATAAATTATCCTACTACTAATACCTAATACTGAAATTAATGTTAATTTTTACGGGGTACTTCATTATTCATTAGAAGTCTTTCCTTTTTGTCTGTAATTGTGAATTGAATGACTAAAAGGATTAAATCAAGAATAAGAAAAAGATATAAGATTTAAAGAGTGGTTCGAAAGTCATATGAATTTATAAAAAAAAAAGCACCATGTATAGAAACGAAAAAGGAAATATCGAAGTAGTTCTGATGATGCAATACTATTTATTTCTTATTTCTTAAATTCGGAAGTTTACTTCAACTGAGTAGATGAATTTTCTTATCGATGGAATAATGAAATCATAATTATAATAAATTAATTGGTTGATTGTATCATTAACTATTTTTTTTTGCGAGGAATTTTTCATGAATCCACTGATTTCTGCTGCTTCCGTTATTGCTGCCGGATTGGCTGTAGGGCTTTCTTCTATCGGACCCGGAGTGGGTCAAGGTACCGCTGCGGGCCAAGCTGTGGAGGGGATTGCAAGACAGCCCGAAGCAGAGGGAAAGATACGAGGTACTTTATTACTTAGTTTGGCTTTTATGGAAGCTTTAACAATTTATGGATTGGTTGTAGCATTAGCGCTTTTATTTGCGAATCCTTTTGTTTAATACTCGAAATTATAAATCTAAAAAAAAAACTTATATGTATTTTATTTTCTTAGACTTATTACTTACTTTTTTGAATTATGTCAAAATATCACCCCCATATTTTCATATTTTATATTTATTCGTTGATAAAAAACCCATGGAAAGGACCGATTTGAGGATGTAAAATTTTCATACCAACTTTTGTCCCTCCCGTTCTTAGTCCAACGGAAACTTTTTTTAGAAGTCTCATTTTTATGTCTAAATAAAAACAAAATAGTAAATAAAAAGTGAAGGTTAGACAAAAAGAACTCTTTCGATTTTTGTAGTTTATCTAGTAAGAGGAGATCATATGAAAAATATAAGCAATTCGTTCGTTTCTTTAAGTCACTGGCCATTTGCCGGGGGTTTCGGGTTTAATACCGATATTTTAGCAACAAATCCAATAAATCTAAGTGTAGTGTTTGGTGTATTGATTTTTTTTGGAAAGAGAGTGTGTGCGAGTTGTTTATTTCAAGAATAGGCTGTATTTAACCAGCTGCACATTATAATTAGGAAAAAAGGGTGCATGATCTCGCGAATTACTTCTAAATAAATTGAGAAATAGTATGGAAGAACCATAGCATTTCGTGGTTTATTGGTAAATTGACTTTGCTGCGATTCTCTATCAATCAATACAATAAGCTGAAACTATTACCATGGTTAAAGCTAAGCTATTTGAAGTGCAGATGCGGCATGGTACTCTTGCCTATTCCTAATAGTATTTTTTCTACTATTATGTTAAATACATAACTGGTTTCAAAACGAATAGTTGGAATTTTGTTCGATATAGAACACTCATGTCGATAAAACAACTTTAACCGCTTATTGGAATATTGGATAAAATTGGAAACTAAGAGGTATGTCAACTTCTTATTTATTTTATACACTGTTGTGTTGGATTAATGACCTATGTATAAAAGTATAAAATAATAGGAATTTTTGGATTTGAAGAAAAAAAAGAAACAACTTTGCTGATAATTACATATTTTTCAGAAGAGTCCTTTAAATATTCTAGGAGTAGTGATCAGTTCGATATTTTTTATGAACAGATAAGAATGGATAGGCTCATTATAATTATAAATAAATAAAAAAATATGGGAATTCTCCATTAAGTAATTGATAATTGAGCATGAGAGCCAAATGAATTGAAAGATTCATGTTTGGTTCGGGAGGGGATTATGGAAGTTTTTGAAATGAATAGAAAAAAAGATAATCCACTTTTATTAAATGATTTATTAGATAATCGAAAACAGAGGATTCTGAATACTATTCGAAATTCAGACAAACTACGCGAAGAGGCTATCGAACCGTTGAAAAAAGCTAAGTATTATTTACGGAAAGTAGAAATGGAAGCAGATCAGTTTCGAATGAATGGATATTCTGAAATAGAACAAGAAAAGTTGAATTTGATTAATTCAACTTATGCAACTTTGGAACAATTAGAAAATTACAAAAATGAAACTATTTCTTTTGAACAACAAAGGGCGATTAATCAAGTCCAACAACACGTTTT